AAGCGTTATAGCCTGTTTCCAATACTGAGCGGCTTGAGCGAACCAAGCCTCCGCCATTTCAGAATCTCCTTGTTGAATGGCCTGTTCTCCACGGTCGGAATAGGCGGGTCAATTCCCTCCCTGAGAACCGTACTTGAGAGTTTCCTACCTCATACGGCTCGACAACCAACTCTTTTGTTTCGGTGTACCAGTTTTTTAACTTTAACCTACTTTGAACTTTATATCTAATTGAATGTCTAATTGAATGAGATTTCTTATAGATATTTTGTTTTTCTTGGATTAAACAAAAGAGAGTAATTACATGAGTTTCAAACTTTCATTTTGATTTAATTAATATATTAATTAATATAATAAGTTTTATCTTTTCTCCTACCTTCAGAAAAAAAAAGGCATGTCCACTGTTATTAGATATTAAAATTTTCTGAAAGGTAACTATCCCGCTTTCATATAAAAATTTATATAGAATCTTTGAAAAAGACTTTTTCATACTTCATAAAAAAGAAAAAGACTTACTGTCTTTAGGATCTGATGCTACACCGCTGCTCACTACCTTAGGGGATCTACTCTATTACATAAGTGGATTCCTAAGATTTATCTCATATTATGATATAAATAAACAGCTCTTGTTGTATCGGTCCAAAACCTTTCCAATTGATCTTTACGGTGCTTCCTCTATCAATTCAATCTTTTTTTATCCATAGAAAGAAAGTATTTAGGCATATCTAGTCTTCACTTCATATTTCGATCAATGAAGTTTATTTATTTGCTACAGCTGATAAAAAAATCGTTTTGGACGATGCTTATGTAGAAAGCCCTTTTTTTGTGTTTCTAGTATTTCATTGACTAGCTGTTCGTTCTTTTTTTCTATAGTGGAGATAGTCGCACGTAATGACAGATCACAGCCATATTATTAAAAGCTTGTGGTAAAAAGGGGTTTCGTTCTAATGCCCGAAAATAATATTCTAAAGCTTTGGTATGTTCCCCATTACTTGTGTGGATCAGGCCTATATTATAGAGTATATAACTTCGATCATAGGGGTCAATTTCTAGTCGCATAGCTTCATAATAATTCTGTAATGCTTCCGCATAATTTCCTTCAGATTGAGCCGACATCCGTTACGGTCGTCATTCGCTTTAACGAATTCTCCGTTTCAGAACCGTATGTGAGATTTTCATCTCATACGGCTCCTCCTTTAGGTGCATAATGAAAATAATATATGTAAAAATGTGATGTCATTATGAACTAAGCGGGGCTAATGTTTTTACAAGAAATCCCTAGCCAACCTTCTTGCAAAAGATCTTTTCTTACTACCAAGTGGGTTCATGCTAGATAAAAATAAAAAAGGAAACTCTAAAAATTTCTTTGTTCTCAACGCCCCTAAATTTCCAGGAATTAGTCACTTCAACAGTCTTCAATGGTTATACGGGTATCCAAAGTACGAACGAGATGGATGTTTATTGTTCCAACCATTTTAATTAGTCCCAATCCAAAATAAGAAGAAGAAAGAAAGGGAATCATTTTGAAGAAAGTTTTCGTGTTGTTGATTTCTCGGCGTAGTGCTTCTTCCCCTATGCCTCCTATTCGTATATTGTATTAGTGTAGTAGGATTGATCTGTAATACGGGAACCATAGGTAAAAACCTTTTGCTCAATACTATAATTCACAATTGAAGCATCTAAGGCTGCATTAATCGTGGATACATGACAGAAGGGATTGTTTTTTTTATTATAAACTTCACCTTCAAAAGCGTAGATTTTTTTTCAATACTCGTTTTTCTTTCTATTCCAAATCGGCGAGAAAAAAAAAATAATGATAATCAAATCGCACCATCTCTGTAATAAGTAAATGCCTCTTTTTCTCCGGAAGTTGTCGGAATGACTCGTAATAAGATATCGGCTACAATTGTAAAGGTTTTATCAATAAAATTTCCATTTATACGCGATCTTGGCATAGGTAGTAATCCATTCTCTAACTCTTTTTATTTCCTTTACCTTTTCTTTTGTGAGAAAATTTTCTCACAAACAAAGGAATTGTATAGTACGAACTAACATAAAAGCGGACTCATTAAAAAAAACCTTCTATCTACTTCCAATTTTTCCGGTCAAAAAAGGTATCTATTAACCATAATCTAAAAAACGATGAATAACTCGCTATTCACCCAGATACTCAGTCATAATCCTGATGTTGGAGAGATGGCCGAGTGGTTGAAGGCGTAACATTGGAACTGTTATGTAGACTTTTGTTTACCGAGGGTTCGAATCCCTCTCTTTCCGTACTTTCAACTAATTCACCAATCTTACGTGATTGACCACAATGTATCAAATCCAATAAAAAAGAATAGATATAAAATCTACCTTGTTTTGATTTTGAAATAGATTCTCTATTCCTAATTTCTTTCATATGGAAAATGCTGGGAAGAGCAAACAAGGGATCCAAATCTCCCTACCAATCTATGATACATGAATAGGAAAAAGATTCCTCGACAAAATCCCTTATCTTGTGCCTTTTTATTTTTAATGGCAAAGGGGAGTTGTCCGAACTCTTGTTTTTAGTAATTTTTTTTACTTAAGTTAGGTTTATTAAGTCTGTCGCGAGTAATATTCTACTACAAGCAATTCATTTATTTTCAAACCGACGCATTTCCTATCTATTATTTGATTGACTAACCCTTCATATTGGAATGTGTGAAGAGTCAGATGGTTTGGCAATTCCTCAGGGGCAGATGAATCAAGAAGATTTTGAACCAAAGTTCTAGAGTTTTGTTCATCCTTCACTGTAATAATATCTCGGGGTTTGCAGCGATAACTTGGTATATCAACTATACGACCATTAACTAAAATATGTCCATGATTAACTAATTGGCGCGCTTGAGGAATAGTCAAAGCCATACCCAATCGAAAAAGGATGTTATCCAAACGCATTTCAAGTAATTGTAGTAAAACTTGACCTGTGGACCCTTTGGCTTTTCCGGCGATACGCACATATTTAAGTAATTGGCGTTCTGTAAGACCATAATGAAACCGCAATTTTTGTTTTTCTTCTAAACGAATACGATATTGAGATTTTTTTACGGAGCGTGATTGGTTTCTAAGATCGCTTCCTGCCTTAGGCCTTTTACTAGTTAGTCCCGGTAAAGCCCCCAGACGGCGTATTTTTTTAAAACGAGGCCCTCGGTAACGTGACATAAAGACTCCTTTTTTTATTGAAATTGTACAAAACTAAATAAAATTAAAACTGAACTAAATGATAATGATAAATGACGTGAAATACACTACAATAAACTATTGGAATACAAAGAGTAAGAAGATATATTCTCTCAATATACAGATTTTTTTATTGTATATACAATATATATAAATCAAATAAATCACAAAAATTTTCCTTTATTTTCTTTATTTATTTTGCAAAGATCGAACTCTTTTACCCAATATATATTCCTATATGGAAGTTTATATGACATAATATAAATGGAGTGGTAACTCTTGGAAAAAGGTCAAAGAAGTTTTTTCAATCTTCTTTGATTTTGAAAGTACATTAAAAATCATGTAAAAAAAAAACGAAAAAATATGGAAAAGCCGGCTATCGGAATCGAACCGATGACCATCGCATTACAAATGCGATGCTCTAACCTCTGAGCTAAGCGGGCTCAAATAAAATAGCGCATGCATACAAATTCACTAAACTACTAGATCGTATCAATTAACTATTCTATTAATATTTTTCCTTATCTATTTAGAATTAATCATATTCTATATATTCTAGAACAGAATATAGCTCAAATAAATAGTGACTATCATTAAATAAATAAAACATAACCTTAATTAATAGAATATAGCAATATATTTACTTTCTAATTTTGATTTCATTAGTTTCTAAATACGAAAATCTTAATTAGATCAGAAATCTTTTTTTTTTTTCTATCTATTTTTTTATTTCTATCTATTTTTTATTTCTATCTATATAGTATAGAATTATTAGAATTTCAAATCTACTTCGTAGATTTATAATTTTTTTCCCTTGCACATTGTAGAATTCTAAGTTTCAATAATAATCATAAATTTCTTTTCATGAAAGTAAAAAAAAAAAAAAGAATCGACCGTTCGACTATTTCTTAAAATTTAAGACAAAGATGAGAAAAGGAAGAACATATATATGTTATGTAATATATAACCATATTGAATTGCAAATACAAAAATGATAGAATCTTTGTTGATTAGACTAAATCAATATGGATGGGGCTCAAAAAAAATGAAAGAAGATAACAAAGACATAAAATAAGTATCTATAATGTAATGAATCCCAAGGTTTCGGCATAAGAAAAAAAGGAAAGACATCATAAGGAGATCCTAATAAAAAGGGGATATGGCGGAATTGGTAGACGCTACGGACTTAATTGGATTGAGCCTTGGTATGGAAACCTACTAAGTGATAACTTTCAAATTCAGAGAAACCCTGGAATTAACAATGGGCAATCCTGAGCCAAATCCTGGTTTACGCGAACAAATCGGAGTTTAGAAAGCGAGAAAAAAGGGATAGGTGCAGAGACTCAATGGAAGCTGTTCTAACAAATGGAGTTCACTACCTTGTGTTGATAAAGGAATCCTTCGATCGAAACTTCAAATCAAAAAGGATGAAGGAGAAAAACCTATATTGTCTAAATATAGGTAACACAAAACGATCTCAAAAATGACGACCTGAATCTCGATTTCTATTTTTTTATAAACAAAATCGAAATGTTGTGAATCAATTCGAAATTTAAGAAATAATATTCATTGATCAAATGATTTACTTCATAGTCTGATAGATCCTTGGTGGAACTTATTAATCGGACGAGAATAAAGATAGAGTCCCATTTTACATGTCAATACTGACAACAATGAAATTTATAGTAAGATGAAAATCCGTTGACTTTTTAAATCGTGAGGGTTCAAGTCCCTCTATCCCCAGCTCTACTCCCCCAAAAGGTCTGTTTGACACCTTACCTTTTTTTCGTTATTAT